CCTTCGGCCTTCCTTCCATGCCCCTCTCTCTGTCTAAGTAGGGAAGGAAGGCTCTATCTGTAGTTAGTGAGTCTATCAGTGTTAGTTAAAGCCTGGTCTGGGCTAGCATCAAACAATCCAAAATGGATTGATCAATATCTTGATCTTGAAATTCTCTAATCCCTTTTCAACAAAAAAATGCGCATCCTTCTTCCCATACTTCTTATTCCCACCCAGGAGTAGGAAGCCATAATCTATTCTCTACGGATTAGCCCTTTAGTGTGTATCCCTCTCGTCCTTCCTCGAACCAATCGACCCCGGGCTATTGCTTTGATTGACCTCCGAGCCCTAGCGCTTTTCGTCATTGATTGCACCGACTGGGAGGAGAAACCTCTTGAGAGCGTATGATCGAGCCAACTAGAAAAGGGATTAGAGTGAGGGCTGTACTGTAAGAGACGAGCTAGACCTCGATAGCCTCAATGGATGGCCCCCCGTGATGTAAAATCAAATTCTGAGAGCGGATCCAGAGAAGGCCAACTCCACCAGCCGGGCGAACCTCCGAGAAATCATTAGATGTTGGGCCTCATTCACTCCAATTCCTGTATCGCCGATCTACTCATTCGAGGGGACGGGGACAAGGATAGCTCATTCAAGGTGCTTCACCCCTGCTGAAAGAAAGGCGTATAATCGTCTCACCGCTTCTATCAAGCTTCTACCGACCTGATCGAACGCCATGAGTCACCCTCCTACCTGCTCCCATGCGCAACCGATCCGAAACGAGAAATCAATTGAAACATCTCGCCCTTCCGAATGCACGAGGTCCGGAAGCAATAGCTCCTGGGACATCTATGATCGATGTAGGGTCGCCCATGGAAGTATAAACCTTAGATAGGGAAAAGAGCTAGAGAGAAAAGCCGTTCCGAGAAAGCATTTCTCCCATCTCGAAACGATTGAAGGGCGTGAAATCCTTATTTGATGATATGGGCGGAAGAGATCCCTGACCCGGTCAACCCTATCAATGACAATTGATAAATCAATTAACGGGTTTGTTTTGTCCCTCTCCTTGGAAGGCATAGTAGGTCGAGCGGTTCAATGCCCGATTCGGCATAAACTCACTTTATGCATGCCTCTCCCGGTCGAGTATTTGCAATTTGAAACCCTCTCCCTCAACCGAAGCTATTGATTCTTGTCTCGACCGGGCGAGGCATGAACCTTTCATTGGGATGGATCCAACCTCCAGCTCTTAAGGATCGGCCCGCTCCAGCTATCTATCAGTGATCAAACCGAAACAAGGCAAGAGGGTTGTTGTTTCATCTCATCAAACCCCTCCCTTTAACGTCTCGAAGAAAATTATTTGTGTTCTGAAGGCCCGGATAAGAGGAGCTCATTCAAGGGGGAGGAATGACCACTCGACGGCTAAGGAGAGGAAACTCTCCCATTAGAGCAGAGCTATCTATCCGATTTCAATCCGCTTATCCTCTCTCCAAATGGAAGCGAGAAACGAGGGATGAGGCAAATCTGTCAACAATGTGTTCTGCAGCTGTTCTCTCTGCCTCTTACTATGATGGCTCCACCTCTAGCCCTACTTCATCCCGATTCGGGACGAATGGACGAGTCCATGGGTCTACGTACGTCTTAACGATTGATGGGCCCAAACAGAAGAAGAAAGGGAGGGAGGAATGGATGAACTGTTCTCTAGATCTTCTTCGGGTGAAAATCGATTCCGACGAAACAACCTTGAAGAGCGCCTATTTAGGCCCTTGGCATAAACCTATGCACTTTTCTCTAGACCCCTCCCGATCCCTACGGATCTCGATTCTGCCTCTTCAATCGGGAACAAGTCCATCTACATTTCAATCCTCGGCCTTCCCCTGCTTTCTGTGCTATCGATCAGTTGGAAACCAGAAGAGGAGCAGGAAGAGAGAAGTCGGCTATTGTTTCTAAAGGCAGAAGGAGGGTTCAATCCGTCTCGAGGGCTTCCCTCTAAAGGCTCCCCTTCAGAAACCGATCTATGAATCTACCCTGATGAGCTTTCTCCTGGAGACGAGAGAGACAGAGAACTCTTGGCCCCATCGCCCCTCTCGATGTTAATTCTTGACGGAAGGCCGGTCGGGACATAAGAACACGAATCGAGGCCGATCCCGGAACGAGAATGGAGATAGGCTCTTGTGGTTTGAACCGCTCCTCCGCTTCTGATAGCGTTTCCACCCATTCCGGGACGAAAGCCTAACGATGAACCAACTGAACCGGATAGCAGCTTTAAACCTTTCTATCCCAATGAAGTCCTTCCTCGAACCAACCTTCGCTCGCCCTTGACGGAACAGAATTCAAAAATACAAAATGAGAAATCAATTACGAAAGGAATGAGAACCCTTAGCAATGGCCTAAAATGAGAAATCAATGTAGGCAATGCTTTTATATGTTTCTAAAGCGCTTCAGTTGTTAATACGTTACGTATATAATAGCCCATTTCACCCTTTATTTTCTTTTATAAATGGGTGGGCCTTTCCCTATCAATGCC